TTTCTCTCGAACCATAGTAATCTATTTTCTTTTTTTTTTTCAAATCCTTGAATTGTTTATTTCTCTTGAAATCCAATCTCTTCTATGTTTATTTTTCGTTTTACACACGTCTTTTTTTAGGGGACCTACACCCATTATGTGGCATAGGGGTTACATCCCGTATAAAATTTAATAGTATGCCACTTCTACGAATAGCTCTTAATGCCGCATCTCTTCCGAGACCGGGACCTTTTATCATGACTTCTGCTCGTTGCATGCCTTGATCCGCTACTGTTCGAATAGCATTTCCTGCTGCGGTTTGAGCGGCAAATGGTGTTCCTCTTCGTGTACCCTTGAATCCACAAGTACCAGCAGAGGACCACGAAATGACCCGACCCCGTACATCTGTAACAGTCACAATGGTATTGTTGAAACTTGCTTGAACATGAATAACTCCCTTTGGTATTTTACGAGTATGCTTACGAGAACCAATACGTCCATTTTTACGCGAACCAATTTTTGGTATAGGTTTTGCCATATCTTATTATCTTTTTGTTATTTCATAAATATAAGTCCGAGGTATATGGATATATCCATTTCATGTCAAAAACGGATGCTTTATTTATTTTTTTTTTTTAATTAGAAACTACAATTAATAGAATATTAATTGTATTCGATATCTATGGATTCTATTTCTATTAATATAGAATACAATTACCAAAAATGGAATTTCTGATTTATTTAAAATATAAAAAATATCTATTATACTTATAATAGTTATAATATATAAATATAATTTAGAATTTCAATAATTTGAAATTTGCATATATTCAAATATGTTACTATATATCTTATATACTATATATCTTAATATAAACTATATATCTTAATATAAATAATATGATTATTATATGATTATTATATATATAATCGTATATAATTTTATGTAATTTAGTGTAATTTATATTATATTGAAATTCAAAATCTTTTAAATATTGTTGCATTCAGTCCTTTATAATTGAAAGCCCTTTCTTGTGGAAATATTATCCTTGTCTTTGTTTATGTCTTGGATTGGAACAAATTACTATAATTCGCCCGCGCCTGCGGATCAATCGACATTTTTCACAAATTTTACGAACAGAGGCCCTTATTTTCATATTTGTCATTCCTTAACTTAATCCAGAATCCATTTAATTGGAAGAAAATATGGTTTCCTTAAATTTTTAACTTCTAAAATCGTACCCCAAAATGTTGAGGCTGAAAAAACGGTGAGTGTAATAAAATAACTTATACTTTCATTTTCGCTTTCTCTGTCGTATACGTATAAAAAAAAGAAGAGTACGTCGAACCTTTTCAGAAAGATAGTCTAGAATCATATTTTCATTATGAAAATAAAAATGAACCGGGAACATACCTCTGGAAATTTATTCAATAAGTTAATTAAACCCTCATGAATCCGTTTGTTTTTTTATTCCTGTTCCTGTTAAACCCCTTTCACGCATTCATTAAAGTATGAGGAGTGATATCAGAGACCTGTGTTTTCTCTCTCTCTCTCTTTTTCACAAAAATTTATAGAAGTTTTGCATTTCATATAATATAATTCGGATATCAGAAAGATTACCTACCATATATAACATAAAACTTCTCCGCCGATTCTTTCTAATCGAGCCTCTCGATCTGTCATTATACCTCTAGAAGTAGAAAGAATTACAATCCCCATCCCTCCTAAAATTCTTGGAATTTGTTGATAATTCGAATAGATTCGTAGACCAGGTGTACTGATCCGTTTTAAATTCAAACTCGTTTTATATGATCCTTTTCTATTTCTTCTATACCGTAGAGTTAAAACTAAAAAAAAATTGTCCCTTTCCCTATGTTTTCTCACGTTTTCAAGAAAACCCTCTCGTAAAAGCATTTTTACAATGTTTTCAGTGATGTTAGTAGATGGTATTTGAACCGTTCCTCTTCTATTCATGTCAGCATTTCGTATGGAGGTTATTATGTCAGCGATGGTGTCCTTACCCATAATAAAGGAAAATCTATGTTGCCCTTTCCTTTCGATATAATCAACATGCTCCTTTTTTTTTTACTTTTTTTCTGAAATTTTATTTAAAATATATATATTCAATATTTGATATTTATTTTCAAATATGAGATTGAAATATGAAAATATTTTATTTTTTTATTATATAAAATTATATATATATATTATATAAAATTATATATACATATATATAATATACTACTAATAGAATTAAAAATATACTACTAATAGAATTAAATAATTATTTAATAATTAATAGAATTAATTACTACAGAAGGTATATGTGTAAGACATAATCTATTAAGTAATCTATTTCATTCACAAATGTCTATATCATGGTTTCGGCTTATAATACCTCAGGTGCTAATGAAACTATTTTAGTGAAATTTAACTGTCTCAATTCCCGGGGGATTGCGCCAAAAATTCTAGTTCCTTTTGGATTTCCTTCTTGATCAATCACAACCGCAGCATTATCATCATACTGTATTATCATGCCGTTGTTACGTTTGAGTTCTTTACAAGTACGTACAATTACAGCTCTGATCACTTCTGATCTTTCTAAAGACGTATTGGGTACTGCTTCCTTGATTACAGCAACAACAATGTCACCAATATAAGCATATCGTCGATTACAGGCTCCTATGATTCGAATACACATCAATTGGCGGGCTCCGCTGTTATCGGCTACATTCAAATGGGTTTGAGGTTGAATCATATTTTTTTTTTATTTTTTCTGTTCTTTCAGTCAAAAGCTTGAAGTAAAAAAAAAAAGAATATTCTGCATTCAACAAAAAAAAGAAACCTACAATTGCAATTATTTTTCTTCCTAAAGACCTCTTTCCTTTGGTTCTAATTATTATCTTGAAATAATGAATTGAGTTCGGATAGGCATTTTTGATGCTGCTATTGAAATAGCCCTTCTGGCTATATTTTCCGCGACTCCGCCCATTTCATAAAGTATTCGACCTGGTTTAACGACAGCTACCCAATATTCGGGAGATCCTTTTCCCGAACCCATACGCGTTTCGGTAGGTCTTACTGTAACCGGTTTGTCTGGAAATATGCGTACCCATATTTGTCCACCTCGTCGGACATTTCGTGACATTGCCCGCCGCCCTGCTTCTATTTGTCTAGATGTGATCCAAGCGGGCTCAAGTGCCTGAAGAGCATATCTTCCGAAGCAAATATTATTACCTCGATAGGATATTCCTTTCATTCTGCCTCTATGTTGTTTACGGAATCTGGTTCTTTTGGGGTTCTAGTTGATGGTTGTTTTCAAATTCCATCGCTATTACAGAACCGTACATGAGATTTTCACCTCATACGGCTCCTCGCGAATAAAGTAATTAAACAAAATAGATAGATTTAACCAATACCAATATAATATACAATATATACATATGTTTAATGAATAATATAATAGAATCGCGGGGTTTTTTTGATATTTCATAGAATCGACTGATCTATTGGAAATTTGTACATCTTGTTTCGATATAGAACTAGACATGTATTCTTACTAGACAATTTTTCCTAACCATATGGTTATAACTATATATAAGTAACTAGATGTTTTGTTCTATTATAATAGAAGGTTCTAACGAATCTTTTTTTTTTTTTATTTCATATTTATCGTATCGGATTGGCTCCCATTTTGAAATAAAAAAAAATTTCGCGAGCGAATATTTACTCTTTCATTATCCATTTTCTTTTATATGGAATGTTGGGTTATCCCATGACTCCTAAAAAAAAAATGGATTGGTTCTTGGTTCGTTCCGCTATCCTGCCCAATGAATCATAAAGATTTTTTTTTTTAATCTTAGATATTCACAGGTTTCGTCGTTCCCATCGCTTCTCGATTAATGATTAGGTCTGGAATTCTACAATGGAGCCTTTCAAATAATATTTTAAATAATATATATATTTTATTTTTTTTCTTGAATCAACCTTCTTAGTTTTTATTGACCCAATGCTCTTTATTTTTTTATTATGGGAATATATTTATCCATATATGGATTAGTTAGTATTGATGCTTTATTACACAACCTTTTATGAGATAACCAAAAGACCTTTACATATTCGAATTCTAGATCATTGCTGTATATTTATTTATATTCTATTTTCTCTCTTTCTTTCACCCTTTCATTTATCTGTATATTCTTATTGCTTTACAAGTAATAATATGATTCGTTTTTCTTTTTTTTTTATACAATATCTAATATCTCAGTTGCTATAATTATATCACCAAAATATCATATCTTTATTTATATTTTCAATTTTGATTAGTTCTTTAAATCCAGATAATCCGAAGCGATGAGTTGGTTATTAGTTCATTATTAATTAATTCATACTACAAGTCGGTTTATTTTATTGTTGAACTCTAACCACTCTAAAAAAAAAAACAACGAGTCGCACACTAAGCATAGCAATTATATCAATATCAAATGATTAATTGAGATTATATTTATTCAATCTTATAAAATTTGAAAAATTATCATTTTTTTTGGAATAACAATGTAAGAATTTGTAATTTTTTGGTTTTACCGAAACATGGAACCTTAAAGATAAAGGATAATTTTTTTATTCTTTATTTACAAATATCCAAACTTTGATTCCTAATACCCCATAAATAGTTCGAACTGTATAGGAACAATAATCAATTTTAGCTCGAATGGTTTGTAGAGGAACCCTACCCTCTCTGCTCCATTCGACACGTGCAATCTCTTTTCCGTCGATACGTCCCGCAATTTGTACTTGAACTCCTTTTGTACCCGCCTGTTCAGTTAATTCAATAGCTTTTTTCATTGCTTTACGAAACGAAACTCTATTCCTTAATTGTCCGGCTATAAATTCTGCAAGAATATTAGGATGTCTATAGGGGTTTGCAATTCTTGTAATAGCAATGTTCAGTTTTCGGTTCACACAATTAAGTTTTTTTTTTATATTCATCTTTAATTCTTCGATTCTTCCAGGCTTACCC